AAGTTCCGCAAAAACCTCAGCTTTCTTTGAAATATCATGAACAGTTCCTGTAGGTTGGGCCCCTTTTTCAAGGAAATATAGAATGGCAGGAACATTTGAATAAGTTTGATTCTTTATCGGATCGTAAAAACCCACTTTCCGAAGATCTCTTCCTTCTCTTCGGGATCGAGCATCAATTGCAACGATTCGATAGACAGCTCATTGGGATAGATGTAGGTGAACAATACCCCCCCCCTAGAAACGTATAAGAAGTTTTCTCCTCGTACGGCTCAAGAAAAAATGATTCAAAGTTATGTTGATGTATAGAATTCTAATAGCAAATAGGTCTATAAAATCATCAAATTCATTAAACTAAGTCCTTTTTTGTTCTTCTTCCCCCCCCCCCCTCAAAAAAATCATTCGTACTCATAACTCAAGTTGGATAACGCTCAAATAGCTCAAAGGACAACCCCTAGGCCTTAGGCATTTCATTTATTGAGTGGTCTCGAACCCCCGTTCTTTTTTTTGTCTCGTTTCAAATCTATTATATTCGTCATTCTAATACTAATCTTAGTTTTTGAGACAATTGAAAAGGGTGTTTCCTTGTTCCGGGATCCTTAATTTATGTTTTAAATCATTGGGTTTAGACATTACTTCGATGATCCTTAATCCTTTCAAAATGGCAGCAACATACCTTTTTGTGATTTCTTTTTATCAAAGAATCATACGAACAATTGATTCCCGCGCGATACACTTTCGATCAAAAGTGTTCTACAAATTCCAACAAATTTTCTTTTTGAATTTTAAACTTGCTTGAATTCTACCCTTTCAATTTAATTTCTATATCGAAGATATACTTACAAAGTATTTCCAACTTCGTGATTGGCACTAACCCTAGATCTTTGCCCCTGAGAAATGAATCAATACTTTCTACTCGAGCTCCATCATGTACTATTTAATAACAACCCAACAAAAAAGAAAAGAGGGTTCTAGTGGAGTAGAACAAACGATGTCGAGCCAAGAGCACCTTCATTCCCATATAACTATATAATATAATTTTATTCTAAAAAATGGTGGGTGTAAAAATCCACAGCTGATTATGTCCTTCAAGTCGCACGTTGCTTTCTACCACATCGTTTCAAACGAAGTTTTACCATAACATTCCTCTAGTTTGGAGCCGATATGTAATTGATTCAATTATGGAACCGTGAATAGTCATTGTTTTAGTCGATACATACTATATTTTTTTCTTTTTTTATGGGTGTGTAGGTATTTTTCTGAAGATGTCTAATTAAGAATTCAACTTAACCCTGTATTTTTTGTATGAATGGAACATTTTTTTTTAGATTTATTTCTTATATCTCTAACTCTAATCTAGATAGATTATATATTTATATATAATATGATTTAGATTTGGATACCGTTTATATCTATAAAATTAGATATTCTAATATGTATAATATAATTTAAATATTATTATAGATATGATAAAATACTAGATATTATAAAAAAAAAAATATTACTCTAATATCTAATATTACTCTAATATCTAATATAAATAATATAAATATATTTTTAATACATATAAATATATTTTTAATACTTATAATAGAATACATTATCGAATCTAATAGACATTTACATTTTTTTATTTGTATAATTTCAAATTAAAGGATAGAAATCAAAAATAAATGAGTTATTTTTGAATCCGCATCTTCAAGTGAGCCGATAGGATCGATTCACCAATCTAATACTTCTTCAAGTACGAAAGACCAATCTAATAATAAATCATTACAGATATTTAATTGAAAAAATTGACTACTTCAACATCATTACATGAGCATTTGAGTAAAATAAGGTTTTACAAGCCAACCAAAAAACCGCAGTTGCATTTGATCCTTATAAGGAAGATAATCTATGTTTCGTTTTGAACTAAACCAACAATGATTTAAAGCAAATACCTAGTTTTATTTCTCTTGATTTTTTTCGTGAAGAAGATTTAGATCGTTATTCTTTCATATGATTGATAAAATAAGAACCGACAAAATGGGGGACTTCTTTATCTTAGACTGAACAACTGTTTCGGTAAGTAATTATGGATATTCTATGTTAAATAGTTGAATTTAATAAATTTAAAAAATTTAAAAGATCATAAATCTTTTTCGCAAAAACAGAAACCTCATTTCATTGTCGATGAAATAGAAGGATAACAAATACATACATCTAAAACTTGCCTTCCCGTTTTTTTAGTTTTTAGGTATTTTGTTATATTTTGTTTGACTTGAGGTTCATTAATCTTTTTGTAATTTTTCCATAAGAATCTTTCCATAAATAAAAAAGTAAATAGAATGTATGAATTGCCCCGTCTCAATTATAGATTTACAACAATTCATTAGAGCCAAAGACAAAATACCTAAAACTGAGGTCCAAAGAAAATGGATCTGTTACATACATATGTAACTTGATTGTTTGTTAGTGAAATTTGTACAGACACGGATATTGAAATTGATACCTTCCACTCCTGATCTATTTCACGAATAATATGGGATGATGAATCAGAAAAAAAAATCCTTTTTTTACGGAATGCTAGATTATCTTGTCGAGGTATAAAGCTGAACGGATCTCTTTGTTCCTATTTTGAGTTTCTCCTAACCTAGCCTTAAGGGACTTAATTGAATTCCATTAGTACCAAGAAACCCTCTTGTTTATTTTATCCACAGAGAATTAATAATTAGGATAAGGCTACCTCATTCTCATTAAGGGATAGGGGATAATAGATAGGGAATATATATAGGCTTTTCTTTCGGATTTCGATCTAGACCTAGACTACATCATTGCGAATTCAAACGGATCTGAAACGTAAGGTTTTTATAAGTAACTAACCTTCAATATGAAATGCAGAGGGGGGACATAGAATGAAAGGTCCATCCGACTTTTTTTGAATTCGAATTCAAACTTTTGTAATCATGATCTATGTTCCCTGACTCACAACTAGAATCAAGTACGTCGACATGCCGTTTGCACTTGATTGAGCTTGTAAAAAAGATATTCTTCAGAAAAGAATGATTAAAAATAAGAAAGAATAATAGAATCGCATTCTACCCAATATTAGAATCTTAAACAGGGGGTTTAAAAAAATCCCTCTTTATTCTGATATAATTGGTATGCTCTGGGACGGAAGGATTCGAACCTCCGAATAGCGGGACCAAAACCCGTTGCCTTACCACTTGGCCACGCCCCATTTAGATTTATATTTATAGTCGACACTAATAAACACTAATATTGTTATTAGTTGTTCGTCAATTACAGTCCAAATATCTATAGAATAGATTAGAATAGATTGTTGATGGGATTTTGACACGTGTAGACATAGAATTAAACTGAATTTATTGATCATTACATATAATTCAATTAAGATATTTATGAAAGTATGATTTCTTCGATTCTCTTTTGAGACTTGAAGTATTCTTGATTGGGTGAGTTAAAAGAAAAAGAAGGATTTTTTGGTCTACCCTACTTTATTCTTTTTCCCTTATATCAATACCATATCAATAACTCAATCAAAATTCAATTATCTCCAAGAACAAAATGTTTGTTATGCTTATGCTTAATATCTTTAGTTTGGTCTGTATCTGTCTTAATTCTGCCCTTTATTCGAGTCATTTTTTCTTCGCTAAATTGCCCGAAGCCTATGCTTTTTTGAATCCAATCGTAGATGTTATGCCAGTCATACCTCTGCTCTTTTTTCTTTTAGCCTTTGTTTGGCAAGCTGCTGTAAGTTTTCGATGAAATATTTAATACTGCCCTAGAAAAATTCATGATTTCTTCGAGAAAAAAAAACTTCTAACAATTGATAAGATTAGAAAAATCTTAGATTATGAACCCTCAATTAAAAATAAAATTCTAAAAAAGAAATTAAAACATTGAAAGTCAAAGTATTGGATAGTCGCGCTAAATCTGTATCAGTTCATTCTAACCCTTTCCCTTTTCTAGTGAAAGGCACTATTAGGGGTCCCCAGAATTAAATATTCCGGGTATGAAAGACAATTTTGGCAATGAAAAACTCTTAATTACGAATTCTTTTTTTTTTTTTTAATTCTTTTCCGTTTCTAGAAACTACTTCTCATATCTTGGTGTCAAAATAGGAGTCAAAATAGGATATGTGATATAAAAATGGAGAATCTATTCTCTTTTTCCCCAAAAATGATCTTGGAGATTGTGTAATGCTTACTCTCAAACTCTTTGTTTACACAGTAGTAATATTCTTTGTTTCTCTCTTCATCTTCGGATTCCTATCTAATGATCCGGGACGTAATCCCGGGCGTGAAGAATGAAGAATACAAAATAAAGCCATTTGCCTTATGCCTTATTTAAAAATTTTCTTCGGATTTTCTCTTTTCCACACCTTTATTTAACTATGAAAAAATAAAAAGGGTTCGAGAAATTCGAACGAGAAATAACAATTCATCAACGGAAAGAGAGGGATTCGAACCCTCGGTACGAACAACTCGTACAACGGATTAGCAATCCGCCGCTTTAGTCCACTCAGCCATCTCTCCCATACATAAAGTAAAGATTGAAAAAGTCTTTCTTTATCTTTCTTTATTATTTTTTTATCTCTTTTTATTATATAGATATATATAACTTTTATCAGCAATTCCAATTAGATAAAGTAAGGGCTCGAAAAATATATTTCCAATAGAAATATAGACAAAAATAATATTTCTTTGAGTTTGTTCAAAAGGGCCTTTTTATTCCCACGGCCTGGCTAGGTCAGTACCTATCCGGGCCCTTTTTTGTTCCCACGAATCATAGATAGAAAAAAGTTATCTGATTTTAAAACAAAAATGCTTGGTATTAAAGCAACTAAGAAGAGCAACAACAGTAATAAGAAGTTTCCATTGTATTGAATATGAATATTTAATAAATTATTTATTTATTTAATTTAGTAATTATTAAATTACTCAATTTTTTTTTTATTAAAAAAAAAAAAATTATAATGAAGTTTCTTATTCAAGAAA